GGTTCAAATTTTTTTATCGATATGAGTGTTCTATATCAGATAAATTGCCAACTATTATATTAATTTTGAAACTATCTCCTTATCTCCTACTAGCATAGTGGTAGAAAGAGTACCTTCTTGTGCCTCGACTTCAAAGGGTTTACCTTTAACCATGTTAATGGGCCCGCATTATTGGCTAATAGAGAATCAAAGGTTTACCAATGAATCACGAAATGCTATGGTTCTTACATATGATTTCTTAATTTATTCAGAAGTAATTCGTCGAGATCGTGCACCTTTATTTCTTATTTAATTTTAATTTAATAAAAAAAAAAAAAAAATGCAGCTGGTTGGATCCAGCCTATTCTTGAAATAAACAACTCGCACACACTCCCTTTCCAAAAAAGATCAATACACCAAGCACTACACTTAGATTTATTGGATTTGTTGCTAAAATATTGGTATTAAACCCTAAACTCCCGGCGGATGGCCAATGACCCAAGTAAACGAAAGAATCGGTTACATTTTTCATATGATCTCCTCTTGTAGATAGGACTAAGAAAATAGAACAGAGTTCTTTTTGTATCACCTGATCCCCTCTGTTTTGTTTGATTGATCTCTTTTTTTTTTTCTTAATTTCCTTATTTTAAATTTAAATAAAGAAATTGAATCTATTCTAATTTTTTTTTATTATTTATTATATTAATATTATGGATTATAGAAGTTCTCAATAAGACACTTATTAGCCCTAGACCCCAGGCCTCATGTTTGCTCCATCCTAATCTAATAAAATAAAAGTCAAACTAATAAAAAAAAAAGGGGGGGGGGGGGTTCCCCTTCCATTAAAGGCGGGAAGGAAGAAAGCGAGTGGATTCGCTAATTCCTCATCCTCAAATTAGTCCTTCCCCGGGGTATTGTTTCAACGAACAAGTGATTAGACCAACAAGTGATTAGATGATAGGGGTGAAGTGTTGATCTAATTCTAAGAAGCAAGAGACAGGTACACAGCAAAAAAATAAAATAAGAAAATTAGGACGTATTTAAAATATTTATGGGATTAAACAAAAGGATTCGCAAATAAAAGCGCTAATGCCACGACTAGCCCATAAATTGTTAAAGCTTCCATAAAAGCCAGACTAAGCAATAAAGTACCTCGTATTTTACCCTCTGCTTCTGGTTGTCTCGCGATACCTTCTACGGCTTGGCCCGCAGCAGTACCTTGGCCAACCCCAGGTCCAATAGAAGCAAGCCCTACGGCCAACCCAGCAGCAATAACAGAAGCGGCAGAAATCAGTGGATTCATGGTAAGCTCCTCACACCAAAATAAAGAAATGGTTAATGATACAATCAACCAATGAATTATTACTTATTATTTCATCATTAAGACCCATCTGCCCGAAGTAACTAAGAACTCAAAAGTGAATTGAGGTAATGATATCCCTGAATCAGCAGAACGACTTCAATATCTCCTTTATAATTTCTACCGTGTAGTCTTTGTAAATCCAAAAGGTTCTAGTTATTCCATTTCTTTGGTCTAAGCCACTCTTTTTATTCTTGGCACGTTCTGTTCTCCTCTATATGCTTGACTTCATCTGTTTATTGTTTATTCATTCAATCCCCAGTCACAGATAAAACGGAAGAACTCCTATTGAATTCAAATTCAGTAGTAGGAAAGATATATATTATCTAATATATATAAAATAAATAAAAATAGAATTATAATATTAATATTTAATATAATTATATTATAATAATAGAATTATAATATATAATAATAATAAATAAAAAATAGAATTATAATATTAATATATATTTATATTATTTTAATTTTATTTGTATGTATAGTCCATATATAGATAATTAATGAATATCTAATATCACATATACATGTGTTTCTTGCATAACGTAAACCATTCTTTATGCTGTTGAATCGGATTCTAGTCGAAGAATAGAATCATGCTTCGAAACATACACAGGAATTGGCTTATAGCCATTACACTACACATATATATCCATACCTAGCTCAGCACGACCCCCTAATCGACTTTTTTATGAATCTTATTTGCTTGTAAACTCTTCTCTTCCTTTTACTTATCATTATCGCGACCCCTGCATGAATATAAATGGATGGGATCGTCAGCCCGAATCATTACGTATAAAGATTTGATTGCAATTAATGACAACTTTGATCAATCGTTGAATCAAATTGAATCAAATCGAATGGAATTATTCTTTCTATAGAACATACTCTTTTTGTTTTAGGCGCATGTCGGAGACAGATAAGATAACAATTCTTAGTCAAATTATGAAAATAAAATATAGTAATTGACTGAACAAATATGATCATATCATAGAATATTGATTAGAGAGACATAACATAAATGGACCATAAAGTCAATCTTAGGAAAAAGATCTTTTAGATCTCTTTCCTTTTTTTTTTTACAATTCCCAACCCAAATATCGTACATCTTTTTTGTTCCTACTTTAGACCATACATGTCTCGTTTGGATATATTGTGTTCCCCCAGTAGATTATCTTGAGACACTCGAGAGTTGGGATAAGCTTTTTTTTTTTTCGAAAGCTAGTCAATGATGACCCTCCATGGATTCGCCTATATAAGCCGCGGCTAAGGTTGCAAAAATAAGAGCTTGAATCCCGCTTGTGAATAATCCAAGGAACATGACAGGTATAGGAACTACTGAAGGTACTAAAGAAACAAGAACAACAACTACTAATTCATCAGCCAATATATTCCCGAAAAGTCGAAAACTAAGTGATAAAGGTTTTGTGAAATCTTCTAGGATGTTAATTGGTAAAAGTATTGGAGTTGGTTGAATGTATTTACCGAAATAACCCAACCCTTTTTTGGTAAGACCTGCATAGAAATATGCCACTGATGTGGGTAAAGCTAAAGCAACAGTAGTATTTATATCATTCGTAGGTGCTGCTAACTCTCCATGAGGTAACTGTATGATTTTCCAAGGTAAAAGAGCACCCGACCAGTTAGAAACAAAAATAAATAGAAACATAGTTCCAATAAAAGGAACCCAGGGGCCATAATCTTCTCCAATCTGAGTTTTGCTCAGGTCTCGAATGAATTCAAGGACATATTCGAAAAAATTCTGACCGTCGGTTGGAACGGTTTGTGGATTCCGAACAGCTATAGCGGCTGAACCTAATAAGATAGCAATTACGACCCAAGAAGTAATAAGTACTTGGGCGTGGACTTGGAAACCCCCTATTTGCCAATATAAATGTTGGCCCACTTCCACACCAGATATATCGTATATATCCCTTAGTGTGCTTATGGAACATAGTATAAAATTCATATTACCCTCTGACAGAAATAGAACTAAAAAAGGAATTATAATTATTTTGATTCAACCATCTCTTTCTCGACTCGCCCACTTTGACTTTAATCGCATATTTCAGGTGCCAAGGAATCACAGAATATCCCCATCCATTTTTATCTATTTTTTGAGATTCAGGAATGGTAACCGATTCAATCAATCTATAGAGTTCAAAAAGTTATTGACTTATCTTAATCTTATTATTAATCAATGATTTCTTATATAGCTAGAACGACCCTCACAAATTGAGGATACTAATTTGTTAAGAATCAATCGGATTGAAGCTATAGCGTCATCGTTGGCTGGAATCGAAATATCTGCGAGATCCGGGTCACAATTTGTATCGATTAAACAAATCGTCGGAATACCCAAAGTGAGACATTCTCGAAGAGCCGTATATTCTTCTTGCTGATCAACGATGATTACAATATCGGGTAACTCCGTCATATATTTGATCCCACCCAGATATGTTTGCAAGTGAGATAATTGTCTCTTCAACATTGCTGCGTCTCTTTTCGGGAGACGTTTGAGTTTCCCCGCCTCCGCTCTCAAGTCCCTGAATTTATGAAGTCTCGTTTCTGTAGTAGACCAATTTGTTAACATACCCCCGAGCCATTTTTTATTAACATAATGACACCGAACCCTTATTGCAGCTGCTGCTACTGAATCCGCAGCTTTACTTTTGGTACCAACTATTAAAAAGTGCTTTCCCCTACTTGCTGCATCAAAAACTAAATCACAAGCTGCTGACAAAAAACGAGCCGTTCTAGTAAGATTTGTAATATGAATACCTTTACGCTTTGCGGAGATGTAAGGTGCCATTCTAGGATTCCATTTCCTAGTACCATGACCAAAATGCACTCCCGCTTCCATCATCTCTTCTAAATTGATGTTCCAGTATCTTCTTGTCATTTCCCCCCACACTTTCCCTTTTTTTTTGTTAAGAAACAAGGTACCTTGAAATAAATAATTGTTCCGACGGAACCTTCTGCCAGGGATTGACCGTTGATACACGGTCCAAGTCATTAATTACTTTCTATTCGTTATTATCTTTATTAACAAATCAAATGACTGGACCATACATACCATATCATACATACCATATATATATAGATATATAGTTAAAAGTTAAAAGAAAAGAATGAATATGCTCTTATTAGGAATCATTAAATCCTGTAAATGATTGTTCTGCTGTATCATGGAAAGTCTTTTGTATGCAAAAACCCAATAATTCTCTGTGGTGGAAAAAAATATCTCTTATTTTCCCCTCGAATAGATTCTTCTTTTTTATTTCCAAAGGAATGTTGTTGTGTTGCCTAGAACGATGCACTAATCCTTTAAATGCGGTACCAACAGGTATCATACCCCCCAGAACAACATTCTCTTTCAGGCCTTTCAACCAATCAATACGACCTCGTAGAGCGGCTTTTGCCAAAACTCGGGCGGTTTCTTGAAAACTCGCTTCAGATATGAAACTTTGAGTATTCAGAGATGCCTTCGTTATTCCCAATAAAATGGCTCGGTAACAGATTGCTTCTTCTAAAGCGCGCCCTGTGCGTTCCGCTCGCAACAATCCGATTAGTTCTCCGGGGGAAAAAACATTAGACATTCCATCTTCTGAAACTAACACTTTTGATGTTATTTGACGTACAATAATCTCTATATGCCTATTATGGATCTGCACCCCCTGGGATCGATAAACCTTTTGGATCTTATTAACCAAAGAAATACGACTTTGCGCTATGGTTAGCTCAGCTCCAATTAAAAATCCCCAAGGATTTCCAATAATTTTTGTTATATGTGCGTTCCAACCTTCAACCCTCTTCTCCAAGTTCATCGATATTGAATGAATTGAACGCACTTCTAACACCTGTTCCACTTTTGGAAGACCCTGCGTTATATCACCCGATCTCGATTTTTCATATATAAATGTAACTAATGTATCTCCTTCATAAAGAATTTCTCCATAATGGCCATGAACGGTTGCTCCCGGAGTGGCCAAATGAGGCTTAGCCGATCTTATTACTAAGGAGTCAACATGAACAATTATAACTTGACCGGATTTTATGTGCGGTCCATATTTTGATATACATACATTTTCACAAATAAACTGCCCAAGGCTAATTGTTGTGGATGTCTTCTCACAATAATTGTGATGGAGAAAGCACCAATTTAAATCGAATGGATTAAAAATGATGTTACTACATGGATCGCTATTGTAAATTCCCCCATTTTCATCTATTAAATAATATTGAATAGCTCTGAAAGGCTGTTTTAAATTCTCAAGTCGCAAATATTTATTTAAGAAGATCTGATTATAAGTTATTAAGCAGTAAGATGAATAAAAATTAGCAATTTTAGATACAGTACCCAGGGGACCTAACAAATTGCTAATAGCAATCGTGGAATCTTCTTTAATTGATTTTTTTCTCACACTGAGAGATTTGGAACCATTGAATGGACCAATTCGAGAACAATTAGATGATGACAAAATTAGAAAAGATTGGCATTGCTTATTTTTATTCAGCAACATATGAATAGTCCCTTGATGTTGGGTAAGTGATTGAATCTTCGCCTTGGGGTAAAAAGGATTAATATTGGTGCGATCTGATCCATTATCGAGATTCAATCCCGAACCTCCCCTATCATTCCTTTTTTCGGTATACGAAATAGGGGACTTAACTAAGTCAATTCTTATGAAATCTCGAATCAGATCATTTTTCCTTACTTCAACAAGGGAAGCATGGACTTCTTCTATAGAACCATTTCGTCCTTGGTCCCAATTCAATACTAAACAAGTTCGAACTAATTGACTATTTGTGTGAGAGATTCCTCGAATGGGTTTGCCGTTTCCATAAAGGATATAATTGACAACTCGGAGTTGCACATTATCTCTTTCCTGCAACGGATCCTGGGGGAAAAGCGTTGCTAAATTTATGCCATCGGCTATTTCATATGTGACTACAGGCCGAACCGAAACAAAATACTTTTTCTTGATGGGTGTAATCCGTTGGACATAGATCCAATTTTTCAATTTTTTTGAGTCCTTAGAATTTTTTTCTCCCCTTTCTGGTGGTACCAAGATGCCGCTATGCCGAGAGATTTTATCTGTTTCTCCGGGAAAATGGATATCTCCAGAAAATATTTTCAGTTCAATCTTTTTCTTTTTCCTCTCCACTCGGACCAATCCACCTACTCGGCTTCTTGTATTTAAAGCTATTCGTGTACCTACTCCAATGATACTATTGTTCCGTACCATTATGGACGAAGATCCGGGTAAAATATGCACTTCTTCGGGAATGAAAAAAAAGCGATCTACTTTCATTTGGTATTTCGGCCTAAATTCTTTTGCTCCTCGATATTCAATCAAATCTTCTTTTTTTAGGATGAAATCCACCTCTATGGTACCATATTTAGTAATTCCTGAATTGCTTCTTCTGTATTGGGGATCGTCGAAATAAGCAAGAATACTCTTTTTACGTAAAATACCAGTTATGAGTATTTCAATCGAGATACCAGAACAGGACATTAGTTCTTTCTCTCGTTCTTGATCATATTGGAATGGGAGTATGAATCTATTTCTTCGCCTCTTCCCCAATAAATCAGAATTCTCGTAGAGAATGGCAGGGTATATGAAATTCCAATGACCATTGGATATGATTCGATCTGGTCTTGAATAATCAAAACCCCTATCTACTTTTTTACCGAAAGGATCCGAACTAAACAATTTGTGTCTCACTCGATCATTAGTCACTGAGAGGCCAGAAATATATCTCTGTTCGACAGGAAGAGAATGAACATTCATTTGATCTTGATCCCTGTGGGGGGAAAAAGGCACTATATTAGATCTGCACGGATCCCCCGATAATATCCATAAATGGCTTGTTTTTGGTAAGAGATGAACATTACCATATGTATATTCAGGTGCATGGTACACGTCGGTACTCCAGTGGATTTCTCCCTCTGAATCAGAATAAATATGTTTTCGAACTCTTTCTTTAAAATTCAAAGTGGATGTTCCAGCGCGAATCTCGGCGATCACTTGTTCTGATTCCACATATTGACCATTTTGAACTAAAAGAAAACTTTTTGGTGGAATATTCACACTATGAATAATGCCTTGACTCTCAATAGTTACATACAGGTCTATATAACATAGAAAAGCAGGATG